CTTTTACCACTAAACTATACCCGCTACATATACATTATTGTATATAAATGGACTATTTGTCGAACAAAGGAGTGAGACGCAATCAAGATAGGATCCAAATTATGGTGTTGACGCATATTTAGTCCTGCTAGCCAGGGACTTAAAAGGGTAAAGGGTACATTTAATATTTTATAATTTTGTAAATAACATACATAAATTTCAATAAGACTATATATATCTTTGATCTTTGTTTTGTTGGATTGCTAGTATTTTCGGATTGAAGGGGTCGTTGAAGCTAGACAAAAAGAGGTACTGGCCTGGCCAGTACTTAACTAAGACCAGGCCCAGGCCGGGGGAATAAATCTTTCGTACAAAATCAAAGAAGTAAGGTATTCCTTCTATTGTATTGTAGATACTTGTTTCGAATCATTATCTAAATGTAATTCCTGATCAAATTCGTTCTTTATTTACTCTGAACTTACTTATTTTATATTAATGAAAAATAGGAAATTCCTAGAAATTCAATTTAATAATTGCATTTATTTAATTGAATTTTAATTTAATATATATTAAATATTAAATTAATATATTATTAAAATAATAATATACATATTATTACTATGTTATAGTATATTATGTAATATAGCAATATTGAATACTAGAAAAATAATTATGTTAATATATTTATTTTCATTTTAACTTAATTTTTTTTCTAGTATTCAATAATTGCTATATTACATAATATATATTAATTAAATAAATTAATTATTAATATATAATTTCTTACTATATACTATATATAGTAATAAATATAGTAATAAATTCTATTTAATATTAATACATATGCATATATATATTATGTAATATGTAAGAATTATTAATTCATAATATATGAAATATTAAAATAAAATATGGAATTCTCCGTAATTTCTTTAAATTATTTCTATTTTCTTTATCCATTTGGAGAGATGGCTGAGTGGACTAAAGCGTCGGATTGCTAATCCGTTGTACGAATTATTTGTACCGAGGGTTCGAATCCCTCTTTCTCCGTTCGCTCTGATTACTCGACCCGCTCGATACTTTCGATTTTGAACTTTCAAAAGAAAAGGAATTGAAATTCCTTGATTTTATCATAGGTAAATTTATAGAATAGATAAAATAATAAGAAAAGTTTAGAAAAAAAAAATTATTCCTCACGTCCAGGATTACGTCCTGGATCATTAGATAAGAATCCGAAGATGAAGAGAGAAACAAAGAATATAACTACTGTGTAAACAAAGAGTTTAAGAGTAAGCATTACACAACCTCCAAAATAAGATTATTTTCGAAAAAGGGAATAGATTACCTATTTTTTCTTTTCAACACATGTACTATTTTGTTTAATTTGTTTGTTTAATTTTACATTATACGACCCCCCCGCAAAAAAATTTAATTTTTTAAAATAAATTCATTTATTTTGACGAATTTCTTTGTATTGTATGTAATAAGATTTTTCTTCCTTACTTAAAACTTACAAAAAACTTCTTGTCATATCGACAATTAGGTATTGTACGGGACCTAGACCTAGTAAACTCTTTGCTCACTGAAAGGTCAGAACGAGTAAATAAGCTGATCAAAATTCATCTTTGCGGTTAGGTTATTTAATATTAATATATACTATTTAATATTAATATATACAATAAATACAATAATTGAAATTTTTGAATCGAGAGTTTATAATAATAAATAATGTAATACTTTAGTTGATCTTATTCATTTTTCGAATTTGATTATCGAATAAATCATGAATCGATTTGCCAAAATGAGTCTATTTGGCAAAGTATTAAAAATTTCATCGAAAACTTACAGCAGCTTGCCAAACAAAGGCTAATAGAAAAAAGAAAAGAGGTATAACAGGCATAACATCTACGATTGGATTGAAAACTGCATAAGCTTCGGGCAATTTTGCAAAGAAAAAACTGTTCGAATAAAGGACAGAATTAAGACAGATACAGATTAAGCTAAACATATTAAGCATAACAAACATTTAGTTCTTGTGTATTAGATAATTTTATTTTGATTGAATTATTTTTATAAGATAAGCGAAAAATGAAAAAGACAAGTCCAAAAATCCTTCTTTTTTTAACTCTCCAAAATCAAGTCTAAAATTTTTCCTAACCATTTTCAAATTGGAATACAAGGAATTCTACTTTCATACATTATCTTAATTGAATTCTATGTAATGATCAATGAATTTTTGACATTTTATATATAATTTATATGTCTTAAATCCTATAAATCCTAGCAACAAAAATATGCTATATATGATTTCATATGTATTTATTATATATTATGTATTATGTAATGTACTTATTTTGGTATTTTTTTTTTGGGGGGGGGATTGACCAATAACTAATAAAACTACTAGTCTTTACTAGTGCCAAAGGATGAAAATGGGGCGTGGCCAAGCGGTAAGGCAGCGGGTTTTGGTCCCGTTACTCGGAGGTTCGAATCCTTCCGTCCCAGATCCCATCTATCAGAAACATAAGATAGGATCATACTGTATCCCACATAAAAATCCCACATAAAACAAAAAATCTTTAAGAGAACAAAAAGTTGTTCTGAATTCTTAGAATGCATTTTTTTTTCATTTAAAATTAAAATTATTTTTTGGGTTATATTCATTTTGAAGTTAGTTATCCATTTAACGAAATTGAATATAACATATTCATCAAATGTGAATTATCACATGATGCATTCTGAATTTCAGCGTGAAACAAAGGTATCCCTCTTCCCTTACACACAAAGCTTCAAGTAAAAAATGAATATCCACATTTTTCTATGTGGAGATGCATAGTAAAGAGTAGTGAGTTTTTGTTACTAATTTCATCAGTTTAATCGTCAGTCTTAGAAAACCTCTAAAGCTGTGGTATGGTAACAAAATAGGAGAATTGTAGGAATTCAATTTTTTTCTATCTTATATCTTAGCTTAGATTCCTCAAATAAAAATTATTGGAAATATATGTTTGTAAATCCATGTAATGTAAGGTAAGGATTGGAAGAAATTAGTATATGAAATATACTTGTACTTGCACTTTTTTATGAAATTGATGGAAAAATTGTCGAACTAAAACAAAAAAAAAATCCCTATACCATATAACCATAAAAAATCCATATGATCATATCAATAAAATAAAGGAGGTAAAGTCCTATACTCATAATATATATATACATATATATATATATGTATATATATATTATTTTATATAATTTATATAGTTGTAATTGTATAATTGTAAATAATTGTAATATGTTTAATAATATTTTTATTTTTAATAATATTTTGAGTTAATAATGTTAAATATTAACTCTTGGTTGGTACTTGAAAAAGTATGATAAATCAATAGTTTCTAGAAATTTACGACCTTTTTTGGGGGGTCATTGGACGAGTTTATTTGATTAATAATGGATTTTGCTCCAGTTTTATAAACTAAACATATTAAATTTTAAAATTATAAAATGAATCCATTTTAGTTTTATGGTTTTTTTTTTTGTTATATTATATAAATATGTATCCCTCGTGATTGACCATCCGGAACAATCTGTTGGAGATGTAAATGAGTCTTTAGCAAACGTTTTTTTTTTATAAATATGTTTTATATGATAGAATATCGAGGTAAATGAATTGAATCCTTACTGAACTTTATCCTTATTACAGATCCGCAAAATATATATAATACTTTTCTATCCATAGGTAGAAAGTATGGACTATTATATACTGCTTGTTTAGCCAATGATTATTCATGATTACACATATTAAATAAAATTGAAATATATTTAATATTAAACATATTTCACATATTTCATCGTGGTTTGAAATTCAATTGAATTTTATTTTCATATTATAGGAATGTTATGGTAAAACTTCGTTTGAAACGATGTGGTAGAAAGCAACGTGCGACTTGAAGGACATGATCAGCTGTGGATTTTTACATCCACCATTTTCTATAAAAATGAAGATGCTCTTGTCTCGACATAATTTGTTCTGTTCTATTAGGAATCTAAGACAAATTAGATTGATAGTACGTGATGGAGCTCGAGTAGAAAAGATTGATTTATTTATCAAGGGGAAGAATCTAGGGTTAGTGCTAATCAATCAATAAGTTAGACCAACTTTGTAAATATATTATCAAATTCTCAATAAAAAAAAATAGAAAGGTTTAAACTTGAAATAAGTAAAAAAAACTTTTTTTTTGATAAAAAAGTGTATCTAAATTCTTCGTATTCTATTTCTATGGGTATTCCATTTATATTTATATAGAATATAGAAGAAAATAACAAAAAACAAAAGGTATGTTGCTGTCCTTTTGAAAAGGAGTAAGGATCACCGAAGTAATGTCTAAATCCAATGATTTTACAAAGGAAAGATAAAGGATTCCGGAACAAGGAAACACTATTTTCAATTGTCTCAAGAAGGGGATAAGAATAATTGACTCGAGATGAGACAAACAAAAGAGGTTAGAGACGGCTCAATAAATGTCTAAGGATTCCCCTGGGACTATGTCAGAATTACCCAACTTGAGTTATGAGTACGAATGAAATTTTTTTTTTTCTCGAGTTCGAGCCGTATGAGGATAAAACCTCTTATACGTTTCTGGGGGAGATTGTTTATGTGCATCTATCCCAATGAGCCATCTATCGAATCGTTGCAATTGATGTTCGATCCCGAAGAGAAGGGAGAGATATTCGAAAAGTGGGTTTTTATGATCCGATAAATAATCAAACTTATTCAAACGTTCCTGCTATTCTATATTTCCTTGAAAAAGGTGCTCAACCAACAGGAACTGTTTATGACATTTTTAGGAAAGCAGATTTATTTAAAGAATCAATTTCGAGTTCGGTTTAAAGTTAATTAGTTAAAATTCAAAGTTAATTAAATAAAGAAAAAAGGGGGGGAGGAATAAATAAATGTATATATATAGTGTAATTAGTTAAAATTCAAAGTTAATTAAATAAAGAAAAAAGGGGGGGAGGAATAAATAAATGTATATATATAGTGTAATTTTTTACCTACAATTTATTATCTATAATTTGTTCTTTTCCTGCTCTATTCATACTAAAATTGACTTCCCCTTGTTATAGGAATCCAGCAACAAACAAGGAATTAATCTTGTTTATCCTTTATTGATTGAATAAACCTGTTTGTCTTTATCTCTTCCTTATTTTATAAAAATTTCTGATTTATTTATATTTTTTTTTGTTTGTGCCAATCCAACACACATCTTTATTTGATTTACTTCAGTTTTTTATTCGTTTTATCAGCATTCTATTCATATTTATATTGATATTGACAATGTTATATTGAACAAATATAATTGATCGTAGATAAAGAAATCTCTTTCTCCCGATCCTATCCTATATTCTATTATGGGATTTGGTTTTTATTTCACTGAAGTGAAATGACGGGTTTGTTTTGTATTGCCGGGTTTACTGTCATATAAGATGTTTTTTTTTCCTTAACTTTGGTTAAATAAAAAAAAAATTATAAATAAATAGTTGGTCCGTCGTAATTTCGGCATTTCTATTAGGAATTTGGTGCTTTTTACTATAGATCTATACATTTTTTTTTTTATTTTATAATTGATCAATAAATCAACAAGAAAGATTTCAATGTTTTGATGGGGTCGTGCAGTTTAATTCAATTGGTTTTTTATTTCGATCGTATCTACATATCCAACTTTTGTTTTGAAGGGTTGGGTTGCTAACTCAACGGTAGAGTACTCGGCTTTTAAGTGCGACTATGATCTTTTACACATTTGGATGAAGCAATAAATTCGTCCAGACTATTGGTAGAGTCTATAAGACCACGACTGATCCTCAAAGGTAATGAATGGAAAAAGTAGCATGTCGTAATACGTAATATAATAAAATAATAAATTTATTATTTTATTATAATTGAAAAAAAAATTTAAAATTGAAATGAAAGTAAAATTAAGAACTTCTCCTTACTCACATTCTTACCATTTTTTTGTGGGGAAGTGGACAAAACAAATTAAAATTTATAGTTTGGTCTAGTGAATAAATGGATAGAGCTTCATGGCTCCAATTCCAATTCTGATAAACCAAAAAGCAACGAGCGTATGTTCTTAATTTGAATTAAATGATTACCCGATCTAGTTAGACGTTAAAAATGGATTAGTGCCAGGTACGGGAAAGGATGGGGTCTCCCGTTAGGAGACCATTGATTCTTTTTTTTTTTTATGAATCCTAAATATTTATTATTATGGGTTAGAGACGAATGTGTAAAAGAAACAGTATACTGATAAAGATAATGAATTCCAAAATCAAAAGAGCAATTAGGTTGCAAAAATAAAGGGTCATTATCCTCTTGTAATTATAACGAAGATAAACCATTTTTGATAGATAAAAGGGAGTAAAAAAACCTGTTGATTGGACTCCCTCTTTCCTTTACAGGGTATCCTTTTTTATTACTATTGTATATATGTATAATAAAGGATATTATGCAAAATACTCTGTTTTGACCATATTGCACTATGTATCAGTTATTTTATAACTCAATAAGTTCCTTCTACCTCTGCTTCACGTGGAAATATAAATGGAAGAATTACAAGGATATTTAGAAGAATATCGATCTCGGCAACAACAGTTTCTATATCCACTTCTCTTTCAAGAATATATTTACGTATTCGCTTATGATCATGGGTTAAATAGTTCGATTTTTTATGAACCCCAAAACTCCTTGGGTTATGACAATAAATTTAGTTCAGTACTTGTGAAACGTTTAATTATTCGAATGTATCAAAAAAATTATTGGATTTATTCGGTTAATGATATTTACCAAAATATATTTGTTGGGCATAACAATTATTTTTATTTTCATTTTTTTTCTCAGATTCTATCTGAAGGTTTTGCAGTCATTGTAGAAATTCCATTTTCGCTGCAGTTAATATCTTCCCTTGAAGAAAAAGAAATACCAAAATCTCACAATTTACAATCTAGTCATTCAATATTTCCTTTTTTAGAGGATAAATTATTGCATTTAAATTATCTGTCCGATATACTAATACCCTATCCCGCCCATATGGAAATCTTGGTCCAAATGCTTCAATTCTGGATCCAGGATGTTCTCTCTTTACATTTATTGCAGTTCCTTCTCCACGAATATTATAATTGGAATAGTCTCATTATTCCGAATAAATCTATTTACATATTTTCAAAAGACAATAAAAGACTATTTTGTTTCTTATATAATTTATATATATATGAATATGAATTTCTATTAGTGTTTCCTTGTAAACAATCCTCTTTTTTACGACTAATATCTTCTGGAGTCCTCCTTGAGCGAATACATTTTTATGTAAAAATAGAACGTCTTGGAGTGTGCCGAATTTTTTGTCAGAAGACTCTATGGATTTTCAAGGATCCTTTTATACATTATATTCGATATCAAGGAAAATCCATTTTGGGTTCAAGAGGGACTCATTTTTTGATGAAGAAATGGAAATACCATCTTGTTCATTT